AGGAGCGACCAGTTGGTTCACCAAACCCCGACCCCGCGTCACACGTTCTCCAGGTCCGAAGGGATCCAGTGCCCAACTACCGACTCCTCCCGGAATTGCGTTATCGGAGCCGAGCCAGGAATGGCCGTTAGTGGACACCTACCACTTTCACCGGTTAGAGAGGCCCTCTTTAATACATTAAGAAAAGATGTTCACAGGGGCCAGAAAGGCTCGGTCATAGGAACTTAGACTACCTACGCGCTGGTAAACGAAAATCACCCCGACCGGATCAGAGTAAACAACAATGTCGAATCAGGCCGCCCCCTGCTTTGAAAGAATTCACACGCGGCCGCCGGCTTTCCCAAAATAAGGGAATATCTGCTGCTTACTGCTCACGAAAGATATTTTAATTAAACAAATGTTATTTTCACCTTCAATGTTGGTCTTTCTAGTCTTATTAGTAATAAAATGAGTATTTATAGTCTAGTTAGTAAACAAAATGGGTATGTTGGTTGGGTATTTCTATTCTTGGTAACCTAAGTAAAAAGAAGAAAGAGCTTCTCTTGAGGCGTTCGGGTTTTCCAACCCACCTGGACCCGGACTGTGACTTCTTGACTTCATTTTTTTTTTCAATCCGCTTGTATTCTTTAATTAAGTTATGAAATTTATATAATATAAGAGCATCGCAGTATATCTCCCGTAGCAAAGATCCTTTTCCAGTCTGATTAGCCCACGCATTTCAAGATCTAGCCAATGAGGGTAGGTCCTATTAAGTAAGGGCTTGATAAGCTGCTGACACTGAATACTATACAGGCTCCGGAAAGCAAGCTATACCTCAAGCGGCTTCGGAAGGGCCGTTCCACCAGGCAAGCAACAACAGCTGGTCCACGCGAGCCTCTGCCCTTTAGAAGGCAATTCTGTCTCTAATCTGTCTCGAATCGTAGGGGATTAAGTAAGAAGAGCGTTTACCTCGTCCTTCTGTAAAGGGAAGCACAAGGCTCACAGTCTCCCGATAGGGGTCAGGTTTGTTCGTTCACTACGTTCGCCCCCTGGGGTTGGGATAAGTTGAATCAGTTCTATTTTCATTTCACTACTTCGAATTCGGGGATCTAAATCTGACTCTTTCTCTTTCCGGCTTAGGTGACGAAATGGTCCTTTCGCTTAGTAGCAGCCCGCTACCTTGAAGCCTCCTTCGGATCCTTACTATCTTCTCTCTTTCTGTTAGAGATGCCAATATCAACTCGTCTCTCTCGCCTGCGAATCCGCAGCATCCAGATTCATCTCGACCCTGGATAACATCCCTTTCGTGGAGATCGGCCTCTTCCCTCCCTCTCTATATAAGTATATATTAAGTATAGTATGCCGTATATATACTTTTTTATATATTTATATACTAAATGTTATAACGGGAAGAATCAGAGGGGGCCCTTAGGGACTCGTTCTAGTCTCTGTCTGTCCGTTTCTGTCTAGAAAGAGTTCTCTTCCCAGATGCGGCATAACCTTTTAGAATCATACCTACTGGAAGAATCCCTACGGCATCCTTAACCTTCCCCAAAGATCTGTTAACCCAACTCGAAAGAGGAGCTCGGGACCAGTGCCAACGTGAGATATGAGATGCCCTCGCGCGATAAACATCTTCCTTGAGGCGGGAAGGAGTAAACGAGCTTTTCTTAATAGAAGAAAGCCTTAACCTTTCTTCACCATAGACCTAATAATCGGGTAAGCGAATTTTTGATTATATTCTATAATGTCTTTTATCACCTTTAGGTGGGTTTTGAAAACGTATAAAAAGACAACTGTTACAAGTACTAGGGCGAGAATAAAGTATTTATCATTCAAAAAAAGAAGAATTGAATTTTGTTGGTTTTCTACTTGCATCTGCATTCCATTCTTGAACCGCTCCGCTCTCCCCAGAGTTCTTGTTCTGAAGAAAGACTTGTCGAAAATGAAATGGTTGGTTGTTTGACCAACGTAAAGCATGGGAGAAATAAAGAACGAACGAAGGCCAAACCTGAGTCCATATCGAGACAACCACTGAGCACTGACTCAATCTCAAATCGTTTCCACGTTCGACTTGTTTGATTCTCTATAGTATTTAGTTAAGCTTGCATTATTTTCTTCTTTTTTTACTTAATTCACTCTTTTAAGAAACTATTTAACAACTGTATTAACTCTATAAAGCATTAAAGAAAGTCTTTTAAGTATTCTTTATTGTATTAATATAGTGTTTAAAGTATTCTTTTTTTTTTACTTAATTCACTTTGTTAAAGAAATCAATAGGCAGGAAGCTAAGTATTCGTTCCTGTTGTTCGTCCTAGTGTTAGAATCTGAATAGCCCCTGTTTTGCTATCTTACTCCCATCTCGAGTGTTGACTTCAGGCTAGCAAGGATAGTTTTCAATCTATATGGGCGCTTTATTTGCTAGCCCGTACTCCTTTCTTCCCTCCTCTTAAAGGAATCGGGGAGTGAAGACTTTGATTCAATCAACTAGTAGGAGTTCATGCTTGGAATAAAAACCTCGGTAGCTGTCAAATCAAATGGCGTTAGCGCTGAAGTCTTCAAGTAAAGAATCTTGGCTCTCCTAGCTGCACATTCATCGTATATATATAATAATATGCCACACTGTCCTTTCCTTGCGTGGATTTCCTTACTATTGGATTAGTGCCATTAGTTCGAAAATATGATACCACTTATGCCAGGAGAGCGTCTAATCAGTCCCTGCCCTTTCGATTGCGGATGCGAGAACATAAGTCTCACAGCTCCTTCTCGAGCAGTTTTAAAACCTGCTCCCTCCGTCGTCCGATTCTATGCCTAATATACCTGCTCTTCAAGGATTCACTCTTTTGTGCATGGGTGTAGTTTGACTATGGATTCAATTCCTTCAAACAGCTTATTCGAAAACAATTCTTCCTTTAGCTGCAAGAGACCCTGCTCTGCTAGTATTGGTTGGTGTTACTTTATCATACAAAGGATTGTGGCAAGCAAGAGAAACGTTAGTTTTAGGGTGCAGCGTGAAGGCCCCCTCGAATGTTCCTGGAGTTGACGTCACTGGGACATCTACCGCGAGGATCTGCTTCAGCAAGTCTTCTCCCAAAGGCTGCTGTTCATTAACTCCTTTCTATTCTCTTTCGTCTATGGTTCCTCTTGCTATCGCAGGCTCAGGTGAACTTCTGTTTTTTCGTGAACCAACGAGTTCAGTCGTGTTGCGTCACGAGTCTACAAGCCTGCGCAGGTCCTCTTTTGAGTTAGATCGAGTGGAATCTTTCCGAGAAGAGGTGCCAATCCAGGCTAACTAGTATGAGTTCATACCTGCCTTCCCCTGCTTTGAGCTTGAACGTGGCACTAAAGCGGAGCTCATGAAAGAGACTTCGAATCGGGAAATGAGCTAGCCTTAAAGGAAAGATTTTTATAACCTGCAGCCTGTTGAGATCTGCCGTGGCTTTCCTTGTTGCTGATCGTGGCTCCCATCGTGAGACCCACAAGCTTATTTCTTCTCAGATCTAACGTGATGCCACAATCAAATGGGCCAAGTTGCTAGTCTCACGGATTGCCTCGATGCAAAAATGTTAAAGAGAAAAAGGAGAATGAGCTCAACCAACCTATTTTCAAAATATCAAGTAGATGTGCTCGGGGTAGAAGCACTCATTTCATTCTAGTGGGACCTAGAGGAGCTTATGAATAAAGGTACGAAGTGTCTTTCTTCCTTTCCTTACTGTTATTCTTTTTCTGCTTGAATCAACTATCTCTTAGAGCAAAGAGGTCTTTCCTTTACGGCTCGTTCGTCTTCTTTTCGTTGAATCTCATAGTAGCTCGACTCCGGCTTCGCAGGAGGTACGGTCTATTTATATTCTAGAAAAAGAGTCGCTTTCCGAGGATCAAATCAAGGGATCGGAAGAACTGCTTCTGCCTCCTTACCCAATCTGCGAGGGCAATGGGCATTCTGCAACTGCATGTGGAGAATCCGGTGCTAGTCTTATCTAGTCTTAGTAAGAATCCCCCGCGCATTCATCTGACTCTATCAATTCTCCTTTTTAATGGACATCGATCCCCTATATTATTATATTAAAGTAAGGGCCTTTCCGCTCCTCAAAGCAGCTATCTTTAACTTTCCTGCTGTCTTGACTTTAAGTTGTTAAAGAAACTCTTTAAAGTACTTAATTAAGTATGAAAAGAAAAGAGTGTTGAGTTTACTTCTCTTATTCATTTGAGTTACGAGTTACCGATGCTGGTAGTTTCCGTTACTACGGCTGATAAATAAGCGCCTCAGTGTAAAGAAATAAACGAGTAGCGTCAGTCTGAAACCCTCGTTTAAATCCAAGTAGCTAGTCGAGTTGGAGCGGAGGAGCTCAGTCAGCTAAGTCGATTTATGATTTATGGCATCGGGGAGTCAGTCTCTAAGGTCAGGCTATGCGTAAAGAAAAGATAGGGAGAAGGAAAACGCATAGAGGAGTTTGATCCTGGCTCAGAAGGAGACTACGTTCCTAGTTCCACGAATGAGAGTCTGTGGCAATTGCTTCGCAACCTGCATCTATTAGTTCCGGTTCATCTCTTACTTTCTGCTTCGTGTATGCATCTCTTATTTCCATAAACAGAATAACTCCCCCCCGGAGGGTATCCCGGAACGAAGCTAGTACTGACCGGGCGGTTAGTACTAGCTGAAGTGTAGGCAAAACGAGTTAGGAAGTAAGTAAATTGATGATTTTGATGATGTTCCTTTGTCTTAAGTGATCCATTCGATAGCTTCCCTGTTACCACCCGAAGGGTGAGAAAAAGATAGGAAGTCTTACCTCGGGGACTGTAACAGCAACCTTTAAGACTAAGGAATTAGCTTTCCCAGAAACAGGATTCCAAATTAGCTTTACATTCAAGTCTATTGTATTACATTCTGATTCTCCATAGCGTAAACGTATTTCTATTGCAAAGTAATTAGCCCAAGCCTCTTCACTTCAGGCGGGCTATGTCTTCGAAGAGCGGATCGAGGGATAATGTTTCATTTCCGGCCGGGCAGCATTAAAGTAAAA